CTAATGATTTATCGGGTAGGATGGCGGAACAAACCAGAGACCACCTCATTTCGTTTTATTCTGATTCTGAGAGGTCATGAGTTAACCCGACAACTGAAATAGATATTGAAAGAGTAAATATTCGCCCGCGAAAATTTTATTTTATTAGATTGCTAAATTTTTGTCGATCCGATATGAATATGATAAAAAAAAGACAAAACAAAATAAAGATTCGTTAGAACATTATAACAAAAACAAGATTAGACATTATCTATAAATAGAATCCATGTTTAATTACTTATCTTGTATATATCCAATATATATCCAATATCTAAACAAGATATACAAATTTCTAATAGATCAGATAAAATCTCAAAGCAAAGAATCCCAGTATTCAATCTATTATTCATTAACTACCTGTATCTCTTAAGAATCAAATTTTAGTCATTTTTTCGCGAGGAGCTGGATGAGAAGAAACTCTCATGTCCAGTTCTGTAGTAGAGATGGAATTGATAAACAACCATCAACTATAACCCAAAAAGAACCAGATTTCGAAAACAACATAGAGGAAGAATGAAAGGAATATCTTATCGAGGTAATCGCATTTGTTTCGGTAGATATGCTCTTCAAGCACTTGAACCCGCTTGGATTACATCTAGACAAATAGAAGCGGGGCGCCGCGCAATGACACGAAACGTACGCCGTGGTGGAAAAATATGGGTACGTATATTTCCAGACAAACCAGTTACGGTAAGACCTACAGAAACACGTATGGGTTCGGGGAAAGGATCTCCCGAGTATTGGGTAGCTGTCGTTAAACCAGGCAGAATACTTTATGAAATGAGCGGAGTAGCCGAAAATATAGCCAGAAAAGCTATTTCCATAGCGGCGTCCAAAATGCCTATAAAAACTCAATTCATTATTTCAGGATAGGAATATAGAACCAAAGGAAAGAGGCCTTGGGAATAAAAAAAGAATTGCGAGTTTCCTTTTTTTTTTTGACAAACAATATTTCTTTTTTTTCTTCGTCCTTTGTTGCATTGAAAGAAGAGATTAAAAAAATGATTCAACCTCAGACTCATTTGAATGTAGCAGATAACAGCGGGGCCCGAGAATTGATGTGTATTCGAGTCATAGGAGCTAGTAATCGCCGATATGCTCATATTGGTGACGTTATTGTTGCTGTGATCAAGGAAGCAGTCCCAAATACACCTCTAGAAAGATCCGAAGTGATCAGAGCTGTAATTGTACGTACTTGTAAAGAACTCAAACGCGACAACGGTATGATAATACGCTATGATGACAATGCTGCAGTTGTCATTGATCAAGAAGGAAATCCAAAAGGAACTCGAATTTTTGGTGCGATCGCCCGGGAATTGAGACAGTTAAATTTCACTAAAATAGTTTCATTAGCCCCTGAGGTATTATAAGACGAGACTGCTATAGTATTTAAATTAGAGTATTTAAATGACATAGATTAATTAGTAGATTGTGTTTCACGTATATACCTTTACTAAGTCAAAAAAAGAACATGTTGATTATATCAAAATTCGGGAGTAACAATAATTTTAGTTTACATGGGTAAGGACACTATTGCTGACATAATAACCTCTATACGAAATGCTGACATGAATAGAAAAGGAACGATTCGAATAGCATCTACTAACATCACTGAAAACATTGTTAAAATACTTTTACGAGAGGGTTTTATCGATAACGTAAGGAAACATCGGGAAAGCAACAAATCTTTTTTGGTTTTAACCCTACGACATAGAAGAAATAGGAAAGGACCATATAGAACTATTTTAAATTTACGACGGATCAGTCGACCCGGTCTACGAATCTATTCTAACTATCAACAAATTCCTAGAATTTTAGGCGGGATGGGGGTTGTAATTCTTTCGACTTCTCGGGGTATAATGACAGACCGGGAGGCTCGACTAGAAGGAATCGGCGGAGAAATTTTGTGTTATATATGGTAATCCGTCTGATATCCGAATTGTATCCGAAACTTTCCTTTTGTGAAACAAAAAGAAAAAAGGACGGGTTTTCTAATAGAACTCCGCCTGCCCTACAGTAATTGATACGCAAAAGAAGTTTTACCTGGAATAAAAGAACAAAAACGGATTCATAGAGGTTTAATTAGTGAATCGCTTCCCAATGGTATATTCCGGATTCCTTTAGATATAGATAATGAAGATCTGATTCTAGTGTTATGATTCAACCAAGGGGCGTATAATTTATAGACTCCGCAACAAGGATTCGAATGATTAGGTGGTTTTTTCAACTTCAAAACTCCTTTTAGGGGGATCCAATTCAAGGTTCAAAAGTTTCAAGAAACTTATTTTCTTCCAATAAGTGGATTCGGAAAAATTTAAGGAATAAGAACTATGAAAATAAGGGCTTCCGTTCGTAAAATCTGTGAAAAATGTCGACTAATCCGTAGGAGGGGGCGAATTATTGTAATTTGTTCCAACCCGAGACATAAACAAAGACAAGGATGATCTTTCTATTCTAAAAG